GGTATTGTAGACATTCCCTCATTTCCATCCCGGAGCATTTTTAGTTTCCCATTTATCGAAAAAATCCCATTCATTTTCCAAGGCTCATTTCATTCTTCATCGAACCATATAGATTGATCTAGTAATGAAATGATGTGGATTGATCTAACAATGATGGAATTCCATTTTGTTTACTGAATCACATGAAATTTGATCTAACTCCGTATCATAGATGTAATCTATGAAATACGTATGAGCGGAGAAATAAAGAGAATTTTCGACTCAAAAAAATGAGAATTTGCAACAAATACAAATGGAAATAAATTCATAAAACATTCCTAGAAACAAATTTATGACGTTTAGACTTATGAAGTCTTGTATAGAATATCAAATAGAATATCAAAAAAGTGATCCAATTTCTATCTATTACTATGATATTAGGATCCGCGGATTGGGTACTAGAAAAGTAAATGGATTCGGGATTTGATCCGTTTTTTCTCTATTTTTCAGTGTTAAAAAAGTATTCGCATGTCACTTATCCCAGTTCCACTTGGGGTAACGCGGGTCCGTGCTATGCTATATCATAATTTTTATTTGATATGAATAAATATATTCAATGAAAAATTGAAGCACGCTAATTACCTTAATTCCTTGTGGGCATCTCATATATAAATAAGATCCCAAATTAGGTATATCTGTGTAACAATTTTTGTTCTGGGGTTTACATATATACATAATTGTTGTTATACTTGAAATTGAAAAGGATTGATTCTTGAAAATTCTTGATACCGATTAGTTGTGTATCAATTGCGTTTTCTTAGGCCATTAAGGAAACACAATTTGAAATCTAAGAAAGAACTTTTCATGAATTAACAGTCAACAGTTAACGGGTCCAATTTTATTTGGACTGAATTTTTTATTTTGTGACTCCAATCTTTCAATAAAAAAAAAGGATAGAAATTTTATTTTTAGGCGTTGCGTGTTTTGATAATTGTTTGAGATACTATACAATTAAGAGAAGGGCTTGGCTCCAATCAAAAAAGGGAGGGTTTTTAGTTAAGGAATAGTTACATCTTTTTTTTTCTCGTTTTGGCGGCATGGCCGAGTGGTAAGGCGGGGGACTGCAAATCCTTTTTCCCCAGTTCAAATCCGGGTGTCGCCTAATCAATAAAAACCCTAAAACCCTTTGCTTGCTGATATAATATAAGTCGTCGAATCCTTGCATAGCATAAGAAGAAAGAGGAAAAGGGCTCGAACTCCCGATACTTGCTTGATTTTAAGAAGCTGGAGATTAAAAAACTGTCAATCCTTGCGCCTGGTATGATTTTAGTATAGGAAGGACTAGTCTATCAAGACTTCCAGTACTAATGTACTGTCGAATCACCGATTCTTGAATTATATAGTTGAGTGGGGAATTGTTAGTTGTTGAAAGGATGTAAGATGCTTTGTATACATACTCGCGAGAATTTATGCGTGCTTAGATATTCAATCAATATTGGATGAATAACTGGCTTCGTTCAGAATCTCTTTTTGACTCTGTGCCATTGATTACATATTATTAGTAATCAATAATGAAAGAGTTTCTTCATATTGGGGGGCATAATTCACATGGATATAGTAAGTCTTGCTTGGGCTGCTTTAATGGTAGTCTTTACATTTTCCCTTTCACTTGTAGTATGGGGAAGAAGTGGACTCTAGGATAATTAGTAATTGAATTGAGTTGAGTAATCAAACTGTATTAATAGTTTCATAATTCTTCTGCAAAGCGTTTTTCTTTCAAATATCTTCATTTTAAAATTCGACTGGAATCCAGTAAAGTAATGTAATAGATGACGAATAACCTTTCAATCAAATATTTAAATTAAATGATTCCCATCTTCGTATTTTGAAACTAAACGAAATACGCATGATATGCAATTTTTTCCAACCAAATTGAAATAGAGTATTTAGATGAACTAGCTCTTAACAGAATTATATATAAATATTACAATGAGGCGAAATCGACCCCTTTTTATTTGTTTCTCGCTTTACTGTTCAAAGAGGAAGCTGATCTGTTATTATGTGGATACGTATTTTATAAGATAAGAGTAAAGGTGGGCACTCAATTATATCATATTGATCAAAATCGGTCTAAACCAAATGGATGTACCAAAGTAAAGAACTCGAATTGGGATACTATGTATATTACACATATGGGAGTTATATGTACATATATCAATATACAGATTACGGAGTGATCCACATTAAGCCATCTTTCTTTATACAGCCCAACTTTATAATTTTATATAAAAATTTATAGTAGAATTATACACTAATAGATAGTATGGTAGAAAGGTTCCTATATTCCTTTCTACCATACTATCAAATCTCATATACGTCTGATTTTAATTCGCTCATTTTATTTACGACGTGGAATTGGAATCCCTTTCATTTCTTCCATTATTGATAAGAACTAAGAAGTCAAGCTTGATTCAAATTAATCGTTTTGACTGACCGTTTTTACGTAAATGATAAGTAAAAA